TGAAAGATGAATAAATAGATCCATAAAAAATAGATGCTATCAATAGTCCGAAAAAAGCTATACTTACTGAAAAAAAAGCATTTGACAAAAATCCATACCAATCCTCAGAAGAATTCAAATTTGGATTAAAAAGGGTTGTCGATGGAGTTAACCATTTCGATAATAGATCCAAATCTATTACTCTGCCGTTAAAAGAAATTCCTATTGATCCAATGAACAAAGTAAATAGTACTAATACAAGTAGAGGAAATAACATAGTATTGCTCGATTCGTGAGGATACATATAAGTGTACCTATTTCTAAAGTCAGTACTAAAGTCTCGTATCTTACTTATTACATTCTTGTCAACTTTCGATATATCTTTCGAAAAAAAACAAAACTTATTCTTATTCATTTTTGAAAAAAAGAAATTCCTATTGACTTTCTTCAGTGTCCCTTTTCCCCATAGAGATATTGAATAAAACGAGCTATTTTTTGTACTACTAAGACTACTATAATATTGAAAATGAATGCGCAAATACCCATCAAAGGTAAGTAAGTACATCCGAAACATATAAAATGCGGTTAATCCTGTTGTGAACCAAGCTATTAGTGCGAAAATTGGTGAGTACAACCAACTATCGTGAAGAATTTCATCTTTGGACCAAAAACAAGCAAGAGGCGGAATACCACAAAGAGAAAGTGTACCTAAAAAAAAAGTAGTTTTTGTAATTGGAACATATTTTGTTAAACCTCCCATAAGAACCATATTCTGACTTTTCTCGGGTGAATATCCAACAATAGGTTCCATTGAATGAATAATGGATCCGGATCCCAAAAACAATAAAGCTTTAGAATAGGCATGGGTGATCAAATGGAATAAAGCAGCTCGATAAGAACCTATACCTAGAGCTAACATAATATAACCCAATTGAGACATTGTAGAATAAGCTAAACTTCTTTTAATGTCTCTTTGGGCAAGAGCCAAAGTAGCTCCTAAAAGTACTGTTATTATACCTACTAAACAAATGAGATTCATTATGTAAGGTATAACTATAAAAAGAGGAAGAAGCCGAGCTACAAGAAAAATTCCTGCTGCTACCATAGTAGCAGCGTGTATAAGAGCCGAAATAGGAGTGGGGCCTTCCATGGCATCAGGTAACCATACGTGAAGGGGGAATTGTGCGGATTTAGCAACTGCACCAACAAATAATAAAAAGGCACATAAAGTAGCAAATAAAAAATTGACCCCATTATTATGGATCAAGGTATTCACTATTTGAAACAAATCCCGAAATTCGAAACTACCAGTTATCCAATAAAATCCTAAGGTTCCTAATAATAAACCAAAATCCCCTATACGATTAGTTACAAAAGCTTTTTGACAAGCACTTGCTGCAACGGGTCGTGTAAACCAAAAACCTATCAATAAATACGAACACATTCCCACTAGTTCCCAAAAAATATAAATTTGTATCAAATTGGAACTCGTAACTAATCCCAACATTGAAGCATTGGAAAAACTCATATAAGCAAAAAATCTCAAATATCCTTGGTCGTGAGACATATAATTGTCACTATAAAGAAAAACCATGATTCCAACAGTAGTAATTAGTATTGACATAATAGAAGTAAGTGGATCAATCAAGTGTCCGAACTCTAATAAAAAATCATTATTGATGGTCCAAGACCATAGATATTGATAGGTCAAACTTCCATTTATTTGCTGAATAGACAGATTGGCGGAAAACCACATAGCTATACTTAGTAGTAAAACACTTGGGAAAGCCCACATACGACGAAGATCTTTTGTTGCTGTCGGAATAAGTAGAAGTCCAAATCCTATTGACATAGTAACTGGGAGCGGAAAAAGGGGTATTATCCATGCATATTTATATGTATATTCCATAAGAAAACCAATTGTTCTTTTTTTCTTATAATTGTTTCCGATTCACCAATTCTGATCTCTTTCAAAAAGAACAAAACAATAAGAAAAAAAAAAAAAAAGATATGAAAAAGATCAAATACAAATATTGGAATTCTGACTTTTTGTTTTATCAAATATTTTAAATAAAAGTTGCAATGGGTTGGTCAAATAATTAGTCAAGTTTCTTACTTAGTTATTAATTAACTTGAAACTATAAAAAAGAAAGATATTTCTTAAATAATATGACATCATATGAGATTTTGAATAATTGGATTTTCCCTTTACATTACATTCTAATTATGGAAAATGTAAAATTATACAATTTCATTTATCGATATTGTATATAGCTATTTTTGCATATATATCTATTTATAGATTTCTTATATTACAGTTCAGTTACAGATTTCTTTATCTCTTTCAATTTTTCTATTTTTTCTTTCTTTTTTTTTTAGTTTCATTTATTGATATTCTAACTTAGAATTATAACCCTCCATTCACTTTCTATTTTTTTTTAGACTTCATTTTAAACTTCTATCTTATACACATATATAAGATAGAAGATAATTCTAATACTAAATTCTAAGACTACTATTTCTATTTCTTATTACTTTTTTATTTTGTATAATCTTTCTTTAGAATCTTTATCTTTATAGATTTTTATACTTTTTTATCCTTGAATATATGAATATATATATATTCATACTATATTATTCTAGTATATACTCTAGTATATACTAGAATAACTATTCACTTAGTATTTACTTTAATATTTTACTAATTTCTCTATTTAGAGAAATATTTTATATTACTATTATTACTATTTCATATGAATAATGAATAATGAATATTTGTAATATTCTATATTGTATATATTGCTTTGTATATTATATATTAATATATTGAATTATCTAATTCTTATAGATATTAAATATTAATATGAAATTATTAATATTTTAAAATTAAATTTTTTTTGTATATTCTTTTTGTATATATTCCTTTCTAAAACAATAGAATAATAGAATATCAATACGTATGTAATTATTACATTATGCAAATATCAGAATGAAGATAGAAAATTGAAATCTATTTGTCTATTAAAATAGAATCGTTTTAGAATATTTTTCTTTTTTTATTGATTTGATTTTTATTCTTTTTTTTCTATTTGTATGTTATGATATTATTTAGGTAAATTTATGGAATAAGTATAGATAATGACTAAGAAAGAGTAATTGATTTTGAACAATATATGTCTTTCACATACAACGATAAAAATGAGTCACCTACCTTTTGAATGGCAGTTCCAAAAAAGCGTACTTCTATGTCAAAAAAGCATATTCGTAGAAATCTTTGGAGAAAAAAAGGCTCTTTAATGGCAGTAAAAGCTTTTTCTTTAGCTAAATCTGTTTCCACCGGACAGTCAAAAAGTTTTTTTGTGCGACAAAAAAAAGTCTTGGAAAAATCTTAATTGACATGTCTCAAAGAACTTCCAATTTTCCATTTTTGATTTGGAAGTCAAATGATTCAAATTTACTAATGTATTGTGTATATTGCGTATTTTATTTCACTTCTCCAGATTAGTTAGAGCTAGGTAATTTGAAAAATAAGAATCTTTCTGTCTACTGGATTCAAAGTACTCAAGTATTGTATTTTTTTTATTATCCTTTTTTTATATTTTGTATAGTCTTTATATATTTCTATTATGTTCTATTCTATTTTAGAATTCTATTTATTGAAATTTCTATTGGTTGATATTGAATTCGTGAGATGGTTTTTTCTTTCCTATGAATTTTTCTATTTTTAAAAGCACAATTATGATAGACAACGAAGAATCTGAATATTTCATTATACTTTAGACTAAGGTGTTGGGTCTCGAAATTGTTAGAAAAAAATTATGGATTTGATACCTCAACTGAAAACAAAACTATTGAGTTCTGACTGTTCTGGATAAACAAAAGCTAGGTTTCTAGTACGGAAAAGTTGATTATGAAAACTGAACTTACGAAGATACTAATTCAGTATTATTGATATTGAACATTTCCATATGCATTTCCATAGGAATGGAAATGCATATGAAAATGCATCTTTCTTCATTGTTTACTAAACTCTATGGAATATCGACAATTCAACATGAATTTCCTATGATTATTTAAGGCAAGCCGCCATGGTGAAATTGGTAGACACGCTGCTCTTAGGAAGCAGTGCTAGAGCATCTCGGTTCGAGTCCGAGTGGCGGCATAAATAATAGACTAATTCATATTATAGACACAATAGATCTAATAGAATATTAGAATAGAATTCTATTAGATTTAATCCCCGATTTCAATTATTTAATAGGGACCCTTTTTTATGATATTTGCGACCTTAGAACATATATTAACTCATATTTCCTTTTCGATCATATCAATTGTGATTATGATTCATTTGATGAACTTATTAGTCTACGAAATCGAAGGGTTACGTAATTCGTCAGAAAAAGGGATGATAGCTACTTTTTTCTCTATAACAGGGTTTTTAGTTATTCGTTGGATTTCTTCGGGACATTTTCCCTTAAGTAATTTATACGAATCATTAATCTTCCTTTCATGGAGTTTATCCATTATTCATATGATTCCGTATCTTGGGAATCCTAAAAATGATTTAAGCGCAATAACTGCACCAAGTGCCATTTTTACCCAAGGTTTCGCCACGTCAGGTCTTTCAACTGGAATGCATCAATCCGCAATATTAGTACCTGCTCTACAATCTCAGTGGTTAATGATGCATGTCAGTACGATGCTATTGAGCTATGCAGCTCTTTTATGCGGATCGTTATTATCAGTTGCTCTTATAGTGATTACATTTCGAAAAAACATCGATTTTTTTTTTAGAAACAATAATTTTTTAAGCTTAAGGAAGTCGTTTTTCTTTGGTGAGATGGAATATTTGAACGAAAAAGTAAGTGTATTAAAAAAGACTTCTTTTCTCTCATTTCAAAATTTTTACAAATATCAATTAATTCAGCGTTTGGATTATTGGAGTTATCGTGTCATTAGTTTAGGGTTTACCTTTTTAACCATAGGTATTCTTTCTGGAGCAGTATGGGCTAATGAAGCATGGGGTTCTTATTGGAATTGGGACCCTAAGGAAACTTGGGCATTTATTACTTGGACCATATTTGCAATTTATTTACATACTAGAACAAATCCAAAATTGCAAGACCAAGGCACGAATTCGGCATTTGTGGCTTCTATAGGATTTCTCCTAATTTGGATATGCTATTTTGGGATCAATCTATTAGGAATCGGGTTCCATAGTTATGGTTCATTCCAATCAATATCTAATTAAATAAACTACATGAAGAATACATAAAAACATCATCTGATACACAATGAAAATTTATGCGAGTTTTTGAAAACCGTTTGAATTGAGGAATTATTCAAATGGTTCTCAAAAACTCTAGATGTATCTCATTACAATTCTAATTCACTTTTCATTGTACAACGAAGAATCGTGAAAATAGGAAAGTCAAAGAATTCTAAGACTTTCTTTCCAATTAATGAAAATTCATTATTATTGAATCTATAAAAAGAATTTAGATAGTAGAACTTGTATCTTGTCAACCGATAACGGGAGAACGAAATCAGGATAAATACCAATTCCTATTACAGGTAGAAAGATACAGATCGAAACAAATAATTCTCGTGGTCCAGAATCAAAAAAATTCGAGTTTGGAATATTGAATAGCTTGTATCCATAGAAAATCTGACGTAACATAGATAATAAAAAAATAGGAGTTAATATCATTCCAATTGCCATTACAAAAGTAATTAACATTTTTGGCATGAAAAGATATTTTGGGCTGGTAATTATTCCAAAAAAGACTAAGAATTCTGCAACAAAACCACTCATTCCTGGCAATGCAAGAGAAGCCATCGAGAAACTACTAAACATGGTAAATATTTTTGGCATTGGGATAGATATCCCCCCCATCTCTTCGAGATAAACAAAACGTATTCTATCACAACTCGTTCCCGCTAAGAAAAAAAGTGCAGCACCAATCAATCCATGAGAGAGTATTTGTAAAATGGCTCCATTGAGTCCCATGCCAGTTAGAGAACCAATTCCTAGAATTATGAAACCCATGTGAGATACAGAAGAATAGGCAATACGTTTTTTTAAATTGCGTTGACCGAGAGAGGTTGAAGCTGCATAAATGATTTGTATTATTCCTAATATCACCAACCAGGGAGAGAATCTAGAATGAGCGTTAGCTAATAATTCCATATTGATCCGAATCAATCCATATGCTCCCATTTTTAATAAGATTCCAGCTAAAAGCATACATGTACTGTAATGTGCTTCCCCGTGGGTATCTGGTAACCATGTATGTAGGGGTATCATCGGCGATTTAACAGCATAAGCAATAAGAAAACAAAAATAGAGTATTATTTCCAATGCTGCAGGATACGATTGATTAGCTAATTTTTCTAAATCTAATGTTGGTTCATTGGAACCATATAAACCCATACCTAAAACTCCTATTAAGAGAAAAATGGAACCTCCTGCAGTGCACAAAATAAACTTTGTAGCCGAGTACAGGCGTTTTTTTCCTCCCCACATGGATAAAAGTAAGTAAACAGGAATTAATTCTAATTCCCACATGATAAAGAAAAGTAAAAGGTCTCTAGAAGAAAATGATCCTATTTGGCCACTATACATTGCTAACATCAAGAAATAGAAAAATCGCGGATTTCTAGTAACTGGCCAAGCTGCTAAAGTAGCTAAAGTAGTGATAAATCCTGTCAATAAAATGGGTCCTATGGAAAGTCCATCGGTTCCCAGTCTCCAGTGAAAATCAAAAATATTGATCCATTTAGAATCCTCCTTCAATTGGGTTAAGGGATCGTCCGATTGGAAATGATAACAAAATACATAGGTCATTAGAAGGAGCTCTAGGATACATATACATAGAGTATACCACCTATACACCTTATTTCCCCTATGAGGGAAAAAGACAATTGAAGAACCCGCGAATATGGGCAAAACAAGAAGTATTGTTAACCAAGGAAAAGAACTCGTGATAAAGACAAGATAAATTTTGACGAGAAACCCCCGTGCTCGGGAGAAGAATAATAGATTTTCTTTTCTCGAGTACGGGCTTTGGTCGGTAAAGAGGAATCAAATGATTCAAGTGGAGTTTTTTGTCACATATCAATAAGAAAGACCCATGCTGCGAGTTGTTTCATGCCATAAATAAACACGGACACTCAAAAAATCCGTTGGACAAGCAGATTCGCATCTCTTACAACCTACACAATCCTCGGTTCTTGGCGCAGAAGCAATTTGCTTAGCTTTACATCCGTCCCAAGGTATCATTTCCAATACATCCGTGGGGCAAGCTCGAACACATTGGGTACACCCTATACATGTATCATAAATCTTTACTGAATGTGACATTGGGTCTATAAATTCCAGTTTTGAACACAAAAGATTTTCGATCTGGTAAAATAAAATTTGAAAATGAAAGAAATCATATATTTTCTATTGTAGACACCAGACGAATCAATAATTTATCAAAATTTTAAGAATCAATAGATTTTCAAATCTGTTTATGAGAAAGGGCCAAGATACTTTGATTTCCGTTTCAATAACCAGGAGTTGTACATACGAATTCAATTCATGTTAATTTTACTATATTTTTCTATTAATATGAAGATCTTAATTATTATTGAATTTAGAGAATTTATCTATTTTTGTCTTAATTCAATTCAATTTCCTAAAATGGAAAATTGAAATTGAGAATTTAGTATAATTCTAGGAATCCTAAGTAATCCTATTCATATAGAAAATCTGAATTCTATCAAATCAAATAGAAATAATCTAAAATAGTCTAATTCTAACTAATTCTAATTTAGAATAGAATATTAATTCATATATATTGATAGAATGTACTAATATATATATATTAAATCTTATACTTATATTAAAATTCTATTAAATATAGAAATAGAATTGAAGATATGATGATATATTATATATAAGATTCATACTAGATAGAATATGTTAGTTATTAGGTTAGTGATAGAATAGGTTAGTAGCTCTAGATCATACATCTATATGAAAAAAGAGAAGAAAGAAAATAAGAATAGAATATTCTATTCTATTGAATTCTTATTGCATTCTAATTGTATTAGATTTCTTGGATTCGATTTTTATTTTAGATTCTATTTAGAATATTCTAAAAGTCTTATGTTTTGATTTCTATAGTGAAAATAGAAAAATTCTAATTAATTATTCAACAAATTTGATTGATTGATACGAGTTGATTTTCTGTTACGATGTATAGACGAAACAATAGCTAGCCCAATAGCTGCTTCAGCAGCTGCAATGGCTATAACAAAGATTGAGAAAATTTCTCCTTTTAATTGCCGACTATCAAATATATCGGAAAATGTGACGAGATTGATATTCACCGAATTCAGTATAAGCTCAAGACACATAAGTGCTCTAACCATGCTTCGGCTTGTGATCAGTCCATAGATACCAATAGAAAATAAATAAACACTCAGAAAAAGTACATGCTCTAACATCATTGATAAATTCCCCATCAATCGCGATTCATTTCAATATGAACAAAAATTCAAATTAAACTGATTCAGCTGACTAGAATAGAAGAATTACAGAACAAAAGAATATATTCACAGTAGATTGAAATAAAATAGATTAAATCCATTTTATTTCTTTCATTCTCAAAATAGAAGTTCTTATTTCTTATTAGATTATTGACGAGCCATAGTAATTGCACCTATCAAGGAAACTAAAAGAATTATAGAAATGAGTTCAAAAGGAAGATAAAAATCTGTGGATAAATGAATCCCAATTTGTTGAACGTTACTTATTAAGTCCTGTTCTATAATCTGATTTGATCTTGTAGTCCGAAAAATTCCGGACCATGACGTATCTGGGATAGTAGTCATTAATGAAAAAAAAATACTTGTACAAACCAGTGAGGTGATTCTATCTCCAATGGTCCACAAATAAGAATTATTGGAATATTCTGAACTGTTCATGAACATCACAGCAAATATGATTAATACATTTATGGCTCCCACATAAATAAGGAACTGTGCGGCAGCTACAAAATAGGAATTCAATGAAATATAGAATAAGGATATACAAATAAGAACCAATCCCAATGAAAAGGCAGAATCAATGGGATTGGTAAGTAATACTACTCCCAGACCTCCTAATATAAGAACTGATCCCAGAAATACTACAAGAATATCATGTATTGGTCCAGGTAAATCCATTATGAAAGAAAAGATAAATAAAGAAGTCGAACTATTTCATGACTTACTAAGGGGCCAGGAAAGTAACTATTTTTTTTATAAGATACCTTTCTAGTTGAATGAAAAAAAAATGAATATCATTAGATAGATAAAAGAAAGTTATTTGGCTAATCCTACTTTATTCCAAACCAAATCTTAGTAATTGGTAATCGTTCTTGAACCAAGGGCTTTTTCTTTTTTCATTTGAGTTGTTGAATCCATAACTATAACTGTTTGAATTGTGTAATCTTCAATTATTGACATTGGTAACCGACCCAAAGAAATTTGATTATAATTCAATTCGTGACGATCATAAGTGGAAAGTTCATATTCTTCAGTCATCGATAAACAGTTTGTTGGACAATACTCGACACAGTTACCGCAAAATATACAGACCCCAAAATCAATACTATAATGAAGCAATTGTTTTTTCTTAATATCTTTTTCAAATTTCCAATCAACAATGGGAAGGTCTATGGGACATACGCGAACACATACTTCACAAGCAATACATTTATCAAATTCAAAGTGGATTCGACCACGAAAACGCTCTGATGTGATTGATTTTTCATAAGGATATTGAATAGTTACAGGTAAACGATTTGTATGGGATAAGGTAATTATGAAACTTTGTCCAATGTACCTTGCAGCTCGTATTGTTTGTTTGCCATAATTCATGAACCCAGTAACCATAGGGAACATATTATAGATATCCATGAATAAAATTTATGTTTCTTTCTCTTGGTTGAGAGAAGTTATGAATCTAGAATATAATTATTTTTTTCTCTTACTTTCTTCTTTTTATTTATAGTTTATAGTGAAACAAGTTGAGAAGAAGTTGTCAATAATAGATTACCTAGAGAAATAGGTAAAATAAATTTCCATCCAAGATTTAATAACTGATCCATTCTCATCCTAGGTAAAGTCCATCTTGTTGTGATAGGAATGAACAGAAACAAATAAGCTTTAGCTAATGTAATAAAGATACCAATTGCTATTACAAAGACTCTAAATATTTTATTTATTCCAAAAAGTTCAGTAAGAGATATGTACGGAAAAGAAAAATTCCACCCACCTAGGTAAAGAACTGTTACAAATAATGAAGAAACTAATAGATTTAGGTAAGAAGCAAGATAAAATAACCCGTATTTTATACCTGAATATTCGGTTTGATAACCTGCTACTAATTCCTCCTCTGCTTCCGGTAAATCAAAGGGTAATCTTTCACATTCTGCTAGAGAAGACATTAGAAAAACTAGAAACCCTATGGGCTGACGCCACAGATTCCATCCCCCAAAACCATATTTTGACTGTGCCTCAATTATATCAACTGTACTTGAACTGTTAGATAATTCTAGTCGATGATAACATCACTGCTCCCATCGCTATTCCAAAACCGTACATGAAACCTAAGCTTCATACGGCTCCTCTATGGCCACAAATAAATGTAAGTTAAGGACTGGTTCAGTATTATTGCTCTCCTTGGACCCTAGGTAAATAGAATGGAAAGATACATTGGAGGTTGGAGAGGCCTCAATTCGACCAATAAAATTCTGTCTGCTAGAATAAGAAAAAGCACTTCAGAATTGATCTCATCCCTTATAATGAAAATAATCAAAATTTTTCTTTGTTCAGCAATAACTTAATCCTTCAATAAAATACTCGTTATATTTAGAATCATAAATAGAAAGAATTGGGCATTAGTTAAGGAATCCTGATAAGAAGTCCCATATGCATATGTATGAAGAAACAAAGGAATAAATATTTTCTTATTATTCCCGTTTTATTCTTTTTTATTCTATTATTGTATTGCATTCTATTTGTCTTGTTTCTGTTCTTCTTTCTGAAAACTAAAAAAAAAAGGAAAGAAAATAAAGGATTAATTCGTTCTTGATAGTCATTTATTTAATCAGCGAATAGTAGCATACTCTAGATTGGAATCGTGGGGAAGTACTGCTTGATCATTTCTACCAACTTCAAGCCCTTATTATGATTCGTTTTATGCAAAAACCCCCTTTTTTGATACTTTACATTATTTCCATTACTCATCCTTTGCGTACTTTGGTGTTCCTAACTGCCCACTTCTTTTTGATTGATCCCTAGTATAGTAATAAATACAGTGGATCTTTTGCATCCGCTTCGAGATATGACGACTAATCAAATAATCTCAATCTTGGGGTAAACAATTTATGTTTACTTCAATTTCCTTCTTGTACCTAGGGAATGAGATTTTTCTTTTTTTACTGCAAATTGAGGAGCAGTTTTGTTTCACTCATATAACTATCTGGTTTAATTCATCGAACTGAAATGTTGAATAAAACAAATCTTTTTTTATTCTTTTATTTCATATTCATATTTACATATTGAATTCTATTTATATTGTATTGAATTTTCAATTCATTTCTTTTCTATTTTCTAGAAAATAGAGAAAAAAAGTTCATGTTCAAACGAATCGCACGTAGAGATATTGCTAACACACATAGAGTTAATGGTATTTCATAACTAATCGATTGAGCTGCAGCTCGTAGACCGCCTGAAAAGGAATACTTATTATTTGATCCATATCCTGACATAAGAAGACCAATGGGGACAATACTGGAAATGGCAATCCATAAAAAAACACCTATACTGAGATCAGCTAAAACAAGGTGATATCCAAAAGGAATTACTAAATAACTTAGTATAATTGATATAACCCCTATAGAAGGTCCGACCCTAAATAAACGAATATTCCCTCTAGATGGAAGAAGATCCTCCTTCAAAAGTAGTTTGGTCCCATCCGCTAAAGCTTGAAGAATTCCTAATGGGCCGGCATATTCAGGTCCAATACGTTGTTGTATTGCTGCGGATATTTTTCTTTCTAACCACACAATTACTAATACCCCCATTGTGATTCCTAAGACAAGGGTGAAAATGGGGACAAAAATCCATATGAGTCCATAGACTTCTTTTAAGGATTCTAATATAGAAAAAGAATTGATAGTTTGTACTTCTGTCGTATCAATTATCATTTCAACGATCAACTTCTCCCATAATGATATCTATACTACCTAGTATCGTCATGATATCAGCCAATTTCATTCTTTTAACTAGCTGGGGAAGAATTTGCAAATTGATGAAGCCGGGTGGACGAATTTTCCATCTCCAGGGGAAAACGCTACTATCTCCTATTAAATAAAGTCCTAATTCTCCTTTTGGGGCCTCTACCCTTACATAAAGTTCTTGTTTTAACAATTCAAAATTGGGTGAGAGTTTTTTAGTAATAAATCTATAGTCAAAATTATTCCATTCGGAATTCTTTGTCCTATGAAAGCGTCGGTTTTCTAAATTCTCATAAGGTCCTCCAGGAATTCCTTCTAGAGCCTGTTGAATGATTTTTATGGATTCTTGCATTTCACCGATTCTTACTAAATAACGAGCTAATGTATCGCCTTCTTTTTGCCAGTTGACTTCCCAATCGAATTTATTGTAACACTCATAACGATCAACTTTACGAAGATCCCATTGGATTCCAGAAGCTCGTAACATTGGTCCTGATAAACCCCAATTTATTGTCTCCTCCCCACCAATAATGCCCACTCCTTCAACTCGTTCCAAAAAAATGGGATTTCGCGTAATGAGTTTTTGATACTCAACAACTTCTGTTAAAAAATAATCACAGAAATCAAAACATTTATCTATCCAGCCATAAGGTAAATCCGCAGCTACTCCTCCGATGCGGAAATAATTATGCATCATCCGCATACCTGTGGCGGCTTCGAATAGATCATATATCAATTCCCTCTCTCTGAAAATATAGAAAAAGGGAGTCTGTGCACCGATATCGGCCATAAAAGGGCCAAGCCATAACAAATGGGAGGCTATACGGCTCAGCTCCAACATAATCACTCTGATATAACTGGCCCTTTTAGGCACTTGAACACTTCCCAATCGTTCTGGTGCATTTACTGTTATTGCTTCTGTGAACATAGTAGCTAAATAATCCCAACGTGTTACATAAGGCAAATATTGTATAATTGTTCGGTTCTCCGCTATTTTTTCCATCCCTCTGTGTAAATAGCCCAATATAGGTTCACAGTCAATAACATCTTCACCATCCAGAGTAACGATCAGCCGAAGAACACCATGCATTGATGGGTGGTGAGGACCCATATTGACTATTATGAAATTTTTTCTTGTATCCGGTACAGTCATATTTTTTTCCTTAATTCATTATTTCATGAATTTCTTAAAATAAAAAATAGAATACTAATAAAAAAAGAAAAAAGAACTAAGGATAATAATAAGAAAATAATAAGAAATTCAAATGAAATTAACGAGTTTTTGGTTCCCTAATATCTAACTTATCCATTAATTTCTTATAACGCACTTTCTTTTTCTTTGACAAATAAGTCAATAATCGTTGACGTTTTCCCAGAATTCTTCGTAGACCCCTTTGTGATAAAAAATCTCTTTTGTGCAATTCTAAATGTGAAGTAAGTCTTCGTATCTTACTGGTGAAATGGAATACTTGAAATTCAACAGACCCACTATTTTCTTCTTGTGTAATAACTGAGATGAATGAATTTTGGACCATAAATGAAAATTTCTATCTTGATTTTCTGTGAATTTTACCGATCAGGAAAAAGAATAATATTTCTTATGCCAGTTATTAGTATACATCAAAATTGGATTTCATTCATATATTACTTTGTTTTTTGTTTATGTGTTTATGTTTTGTATATTTGATTCAAATCAAATATACAAAACATATATGTATTCGCGAAAGAGAACAATTTCTTTTTACTTAAAAGGATTCCGCTCCTCCTAGTTAAAATTGATACACTATGAAATCAGCATCATCATCATGTATTAGAATGTTACACAGTGTATATATTTTGACTTTCATCTACCAAATATGTTACACGATATGTAGGAAATACACTATAATTTTTTTTTTAATTTTTCATTGGAATTGAATTCATTCTGAATTGTGAATACATATGTATTCTTGACATACTGAAACGACTGCTGTTATTGGTATCAAACCAATAGCGATTCATACAAGCTACATCTTCTAATCGATAATTGGGCCAAAGAAACAATTTGAATTTCATGAAATTTTTTTCATCTGTATTAATATGTTTGTCCTCATTCAAAAATTGACCACAGTTTCTTATTTTGTTTTCATTGCAAAATCTTGGATTTCTATCCACAACATTCCAATTCCGGGAATTGAAACAAATTCGAATTCGAAATTCTCTCCGACGTCTGGGAGATAGAATATTTTCAGGAACAAGGAAATCATAATGATTTTTGTCTCCACTCCAAAATATGTTGCTGTGTTGTGCAATGGATTTTTCAAACCCCCCTTTCTCACTATATCTTTTTTTTGTGTATTTTTTATTCGTTTGGTGCTTCTTATTATCGACCAAAGAAATATCCATAGTTTGATATATAATAGATTTTACGTCCCTTCTTATAGATAGACAAATTGGTTCAATACTAAATATTCCCTTTCTTATCACTTCTGCAAGAACTAGGTCCTTTTGAATCAGCATTTCATATATATTTATTTCACCTCTTTCAATTGAGGATATAGCAATTTCCTTTGGATTTATCAGTCTAAGTAGAAGACAATATACCCTGATATTTTTAATTATTTTTGGATTCATGGGATTAGCCCATCTTAATTGAAAAAGTAAATATTTTTTCAAAAAGTAATCTAGTTCCATTTCCTTCTTATTTAGTAGATTCCATACAAGATTTCCTTGGCCCTGTTGTTCGTGTTCTTCTTGCTTGGAATTTCCTAATTCAAGATATTTTTTTTTATTAGATGATATATGAAGATTTTTCTTTGGATTTACGTTAATATTTTTACTTTTTTCATTTATAGAAAAATGAAAAAAGAGTGATTTGATTGGGATGATCCAAGGTTGAATCTTATATACATCAAAAAGTAGCACAAATTCTGGGAAGAACCAAGGTTCTAGATTGGATATAGTAGCATGATTTGATGCGGTATCATAGAACCTTTCTTGATTCATTCCCATGCAATCAAAAAAGAAACTTTTTTGATTGTATGGTTTGATCTCTTGATGAATCGTAGGAGAAAAAATATCTTTTTTTTCCATTTTTTGGAAATTCTGAATTTCAGTCTTAGTATTTTTATGAATCTTGATGCCAATATGTGCATTGGTCCAGATCTCAATATTCTTTCTAAAACAAAGATGAATCATTTTACAATCAAAATATTTTCTATCCAAATTTGTATTCCTATAAATAAGATATCCTTTTTCTAGATAATCATTACTAGGTATACTTACCAATACATAAAATGATTCAGGTTTCGATGTATTTAAATGATATGGAATATCTGGGTCCCCGTTTATTTCTAATGTTGATCCAGAAATGTATGAATTAGGGAGGCTTATGTATTTATATGATAAAAGATCATATCTGTAATGTTTTTTCCATTTGTATTTTTGACTCATAAATGAATTCGCTGCATAGTCATTTTTTTTCATGGAATGAATGAATTGGTATTTTTGATATAAACCCAATTGGATTGATTCCTTGTTTTGAATCATACGACGTTTATTGATTCTATTTCGCCATTCTTTAGGTACTAATCCATACCTTTTTTTTTGAGAGAAATCGTATTGATAATGACCTTTTAACCAGTTTTTCCATTCGTTTATTACATACGTATGAATTTTCTTATGTCTTGATTTGGAATTAAATATTCCGTATATCATAAAATAGTCTTTTAAATTATCCTTAAAAAAAGGATAGCTCCCTTTATATTCAAGTACAGGTCTCAAGTGATACTGATTCAGTAATTGGTTAAGTAATTGGGTTTGTGATAATTTGTAAAATACATATGCTTGGGACAGGGAAGATAAGTTCCAATAAGTATTTGAATTTTGATTCCTATTCTCAGTATTTGAAAACAATTTTTTTATAGTCAAAATTAAATTTCTTGTATTTTTATTTGTTTCATCAATTACTTCTTGTTCTTGATTTGTTTCATTGTTGTAAATGGATTTCTTAAAGATCTTTTTTGTTGATTCAAAGAAAAGTTGTGCATTTATCTTAGAAATGGTAATGGTACATAGCAAAATATCTATATATATTTTTTCAATGAATGATTTGATAAAGTAGTGTGATTTACGCATTAATCGGATATTTTTCCTTTTGAATATTTTCAAAATATGTTTCTGTGAGCCCGGTCTTTTATTATCATAAATTAAAACTATTTCTTTTTTTTTCTTGTCTTTTGCGGTTCGTTCAATTTTATTCCTAATTTTGATTGTCTTATCAGAAAGATCTTTCATTCTTCTTTCTATTAGTGAATAATTTAACCAATCCATCGTTTGAATTAGAACGGGTGATTCGCGAAGAATCTGATTAGTTCTTTTGAAATATTTTTCGTTTTTGTTCGGTTCATATACTTTTTCTTTCCTCAATTCAAATAAGAAAATTGGATTTACTTTCTCCAGGTTTTTCATTATTAGTTTGATAACTCGAACTATTTTGATGACCCATTTTGTTTTTTCTTTTCGAACTTTTAGAAAGGATCTTCTTTCTTTCTTTAAAAATTTTAGAACTTGTAAAAATTTCTTTTTCACCTTTTTCATTTTTTTTTTGAGTTCTTTAAAAAGAAGTTCAAAAAAAAAAGGTCTTTTTCGGGGAGAACCAAAGGGAAGTTCCGCTTCCATTCCCAAGACTGTTAAAAAACAAAAATTTTGTTTTTTCTCTTTTTTTTTCATTGGATCTCTATGATGAGATCGTACCTTAGATTTTCGCCAAGGTTTTAGACAGAAAGGATATATAATCTTTATCTGAATACCGTCTGTTAACCAATCTTGTGGAAATTCTGTTTCTGATAATTGAACACCATTATAGGTGCATTTAATATGGATTTCTCTATTCCATTCCTTGAAATCCTCGTCCCACTCGGGGAATTGGAATAATAACATACGGAAACTATTTTTAGCTATTATTAATGAAGGCAATATAATGTATTTTCTAAGAAAAGATTGGGTTAGTAACATCAAACCTCTTATTGCTTGAGTAAATAGAAAGCTATCCCAAGCTTCTGATATTTCTATCCGTTCATTTTTATATCTTTTTTCCTCTTTCCCCTTTTCTTCTTTTGTATCTTCATTTTCCAAATCAAAATCGGAAATTTTTAATTCTGATTCTTGTTCTCTCCCCATCCAATTCCTCAAAATGATATTCTTCATTTCGTTTATATAAAAAGACGAAAAAAAGGATTTTTTGTCTAGCCGATCCAAAAAAAGGG